ACGGGAATCCTATGATATGTTGGGAATTTCTTATGATAATCATCCTCGCCTTAAACGTATCTTGATGCCTGAAAGTTGGATAGGCTGGCCTTTACGTAAAGACTATATTACGCCCAATTTCTATGAAATTCAAGATGCTAATTGAAATGAAATCTGGAGTCAGATCGTCTAAGTAAAAAAAGGGATTTTTCTAATTAAGTAAAAAAACAAAAATGAAAAATAAAGTAAAGAATATCTATCCCGATCCGTCTCAATGAATTCATTTAATTTGTATGAGGTATGAATATATATCCGATACATTATTCACATGTCAGGAACCAGATTTGAACTGGTGACACGAGGATTTTCAGTCCTCTGCTCTACCAACTGAGCTATCCCGACGATTTCCCGTGCATCATCCTAGCAAAGCACTTATATCTATGTCAATGAAAAGAAATAAAAAAGAGAATATTAACAAATAACAAATTGGCCCTAGCCCCTGAATTTCTTAGATATTCAAAAAGAAGACTTTTTTTGTAAATGTAAGGAAAAAGATATGGACTATGAAAGATTCAATAACGGAGATTCCTTGAACATATATGTTCATATCATATTATACAAAACAAATGAGATTAGATTGGAAGAAGATACGAGGATTTCTATTCGGATCCATTTGTGAAAGAACAGAGTGAATGAAATTAGAACGATATTTCATTTTGTTTAAACTGAGCCACTAATGAAAAAAAAAAAGAAAGAGGACGAGGATAAATAAAGATAAATAAAGAGCGAGGAAGTAAAATGGGCTTTTTAGTGGGGATAGAGGGACTTGAACCCTCACGATTTAAAAATTCGACGGATTTTCCTCTTACTATAAATTTCATTGTTGTCGGTATTGACATGTAAAATGGGACTCTCTCTTTATTCTCGTCCAATTAATCTTAAAAAGATCTATCAAACTCTGGAATGAATCATTTTATCACTGAATATTAGAATTCGATTCTTTTTTCAACTTCAATTGGAGTTGATTCACAATAACTCTTCCATTTTTCATAGATTTTTTGATCTCTATCATTCTAATTCATAGAGAATAGAAATCTATAAATAGAGGGTTTCTATAGATCCTTATCTCATATTCTTTTTTTAGACTTTCGATATATACTTAGACTAATAGATTATCTAAAGAATCTATCTAAATATTCTAGATTCTAGAATAGAAATAATCTAGAATATAAAGAAATAAGAAAGAGAAGATTTATATTTTCATATATAGAGATACAGAATAGGATTCGATAGAAGATTTAGGTTGTGATTAATCGTTTGCTATATCAGTATGTATACGTACGTATTAGGTATATAAGGTTATCCTTTTTGTCATTTCGATAGAAAGATTTTAGCTACTAACGTAACGTACGTAACGTAGTCAATTTCATTCGTTAGAACAGCTTCCATTGAGTCTCTGCACCTATCCCTTTTTCTTCTCATTTTCCATCGTTTCTTCTTTCAAAAAAAAAGATTTGGCTCAGGATTGCCCATTTTTAGTTCCAGGGTTTCTCTGAATTTGGAAGTTACCACTTAGCAGGTTTCCATACCAAGGCTCAATCCAATCAAGTCCGTAGCGTCTACCAATTTCGCCATATCCCCTTTCCTTTGAGACAAGGATCCAGTTGTAATTTAATCCACCTCTTTCAGTGGCACTATTGAATCCATTAGGTAATGATTACTATATCGAAATATAGAAAAAGCGTATGCTGCTATTTTATTTTTTTGACCACCTTCTATTCTAGATTCTCTATATTCTATCATTTCATCTCTATTGGATGAACCCTATTTGTTTCAATACAAAATGATTCTATCATTGATGTATCCGCAATTCAATATAGATAGATAGATCCCACATATATATATGCCTTTCCTCCTCCTTAATCTTTACAGTGCATTTTTTAATAGTGGAACGGTCGATATTCATTCTTTTTTTTTTTTTTTCATTTCGAATTCTAATTTCATTGATATCTTGATATTTTCTTTTCATAGATTCATATATATGAATATGGAATTGAATTTCTATTTATCTATCTAATTTATCTAGATCTAAATAGTTTTCTTTTCTATTTTCTAAATAGAATATCAAATAGTTAATTAATAACTAAGAACTAGAAGAATATCAATAAATGAAAAAAAAAAAAAGAAGAAGAATCACTAGGTAATAGCTAAGATCCGATAGTTTCCTGTATTACTATAAACTATTGCTCTTATATCCGCGCCCGCTTAGCTCAGAGGTTAGAGCATCGCATTTGTAATGCGATGGTCATCGGTTCGATTCCGATAGCCGGCTCTTTTTCTTTTCATGATTTAAAATCTCTACTCTCGCTTTCTCTAAATGTCGGGTCACTTATCTATTAAGTCATGGTAACTTGCAGCTATAGCTATGAAGAAAAAAGTTGACTAGAACAATTAGATCTCTATAGAAGAAATTGGAAAACGTAACCTTCGCTTGAATTTTATATATATATACAAAAAATCC